TACATGTATCATTTCAAGATTCATCGACTTGAATTGTTCCATTTACTTCAATTTTATTTTTATTTCGATATCAATTATAAATATATATTGATCTTGCTCTTATACTTTATACAAATAAGACTCTTTTCTCGATTATACAAATAAGACTCTTTTCTCGATTTTTCATCTCACTTCGGATTCTCTATAAAAATCTATAAAAAAAAAAGAATTCAAAATAGAATTTTGAATAAAATACTAATTAAATAAAATACCAATCCATATAAAATCTATATAAAAATAGAAAATACTATATTCTATATGTAATATAGTACCTCCACCTATACCTATATAATATAAAAATAAAATATAATAATAAATAATAATAATATTAAACATTAATGGAATAGGATCTTATATTAACTAAATTCGACTTCTATTCTATATATTCTATTTCTATTCTCTATATTCTACTTCTATATTCATTTAGAAATTTATATAAATATATTAATTAAAATTAATTCAATTATTAATTCAATAATATTAATTCAATTTATTAATTATTCAATTTAGCAATTCAATGTTAGGGCAATAAAAGACTCCTTTCTTTTATTGCTATACCTTACCTAGTATAGCAATATAAAGAAGAGCCCATTTTACAATGTTAAATGTTAATAATGAAAGTTAATAAAGATCCTAATTTTTCAAACTCCAGCTTGTCTATAAATAGAGTAAGTCGTTTTTAAATCCGTGTAACTTACGAGTAGATTTGATTTTTGTTGAGTTAGGTTGGAATTTGTTTTTAAATGAGTTCGTGTCATGATTTTGACTCCAAAAATTCATTAGGCTTAGGCGGGTATCCCAAAGACAAAGAAAAAAAGTATCACTAACTCTTTTTGATTGCGGATAGGAAAAGGGAAAATTCCTAATGTAATTGACTTAGGAAAGAAAATTGGGTTTGTTTAGCCAAGACAAGATAAAAAAAAATAGCTATTGGTTCTATTGAAGTGCACTTTTTTTGATTTCGGCTTTATACTCTATCCTGAATGATTCCTGCGAGCAAGCTTATGAGAATGCTTTTTTTTTCGTTTTTCGATAAACCAAGCAATTGCAAGCGGCTAGTTACAAACAATACAATAATGAAGAAATAAAAACTATACAATTTTTGTCTTTGTATCTTTGTATTTGAATTTTATTTCATTTTTTTTAGGGCTATACGGACTCGAACCGTAGACTTTCTCGGTAAAACAGATCAAACTGATTATTCTCAAAATGATTCGAACTGTTTCAAAGACCCAACATGCATTTTTTTGCATTGGGCTCTTCCATTAACTGATATAAATAATCAGTTAGTCTACCATAATTCTCTTGACAAGAAGATAAGAAGATGGCTCCATGTGCTCTGATTTCTTATTTGGATTCCGATCTGAGAGCACTACCGAAGTGTTTCAAAGAAGGTTATCCTGACGTAGGTTTGCTTTTGGCTTAGATCAACCTAAGTTAAATGAAGTCTCCATCGCCCCCCTTTTATTTTAAAAATCCAATATGAAACTTCATACACCTTAAAGTTCATAAGATAGGACGAAAAAAGAATTTTTTGAGGTCTTTATACTCATTATGCCTAGCATTGAATAGAGTTAGTATTCCCCTTATCAATATCTTAAATCAATAATGGGTTCTATTGGTTGCCTAAAATCTAAAAATATAAATAGAAAAGGGGCACCTAAATTGGACCGAATCTTTTGTCAGGCTATTGTTCTCTTGTTCCCTAAAAGTCATGGAGTAAGACATCAACTTCTCAATAAGTTGTTTGATTCCATAATGTACTCCTCTGAAAAAACATCGGCGCGCGTGTAAACGAGGTGCTCTACCTAACTGAGCTATAGCCCTTTTGCTTGTGATATATATTTTATCATGTCAATAATTTCTTGTCAAGATGAATATTACATGATCCAACTTTTATCTCTTTGATCGGTATTGCTTATAAATAATATTACATTTATAATTCATCGATGTGATGGGTTCCATTTCTTTCTCTTTTTGATTCTAACTGACCTACTTAACTCAGTGGTTAGAGTATTGCTTTCATACGGCAGGAGTCATTGGTTCAAATCCAATAGTAGGTATAACTTATTAGATATCCGAATCCATGGTATCTAATAAGTTTTTCTAGCCGCCTTAATTTTATTGATTTTTGATATTTTCCATTCCATTCTATTTCTCTTTCTCTAGTTCATTGTTGAATTTGAAAATTTTTCGTTGTATTAGATAGAATCCGATTCCATTTATGATTCTAGTCAATTGGCAGAATTAAAAAATAAAGTGTATAAACAGAATTTCTGTTTATACAGAAGTTTTTCTTTTGATTATTCGGGCGCACGCACCGCCAACGGGTTATAGTTACGAAATCACATTGATAGCCTCTACTCGTGCTCTAGCTCGTCTGAGAGCTAGATTTGCCTCGATTATTTGTCTCTTGCCTTCCGCTTTCCTCAAGTTAGCTTCTGCTATTTCAAGAGTTTGC